AAACCTCTTGTAACTTTTCTTTTCGATTATAACCGATGGAATTGTCCATTGCGATATATAAAAAATGATCAGTTGGAAAATGCTGTACGAAATGAAATGTCACAATATTTTTTTTATACATGTCCAAGTAATGGGAAAAAAAAAATATCTTTTACATATCCACCTAGTTTATCGACTTTTTCGGAAATGATAGAACGAAAAATGTCTTTGTACACGACAAAAAAATTATCCCATGGAGACCTGTATAATTATTGGGTTTATACCAATGAACAAAAAAAATACTACCTGAGCAATGAATTAATAAGTCGAATAAAAGCTCTAAAAAAAGAAAAAAAAGAAAAGGGATTTATTGCTATAGATATGCTCGAAAAAAGGACTAAATTTTGCAATCATAAGAATGAACGAGAATGCTTGACCAAAACATATGATTCTTTATTGAGCGGACCATGCCGTGGATCAATAAAAAAATCTGATTTATGTACAACCATGAATGATTTAATCCCTTATATAGAAGATTTCATAACAAGTCTTTGGATAAATAAGATCCATGAGCTACTTCCTAATAATTTCCGAGAATTTGAACATCAAAAGAATTCGCTTGATGGTGGTAAATCATTTTTGAATTATATTGGTAATTCCTTAAATTCATTTTCTTTTGAATTCACACCCAATTTTTGTTTGAAAAACTGTTCTTTATTGGCAGAACAAAGAAAAATTGACTCAGAAAGTCAAGCAAAATCTTTGAAATTTGTATTCGATATAATTACAATTGATCCAAATGATCAAACAACAACTAGAAATAAATCTATTGGAATAGAAGAAATCAGTAAAAAGGTTTCTCGATGGTCATATAAATTGACTAATGTTCTGGAAGAACAGGAAGAAGAAAATGAGGAAAAAGCGACAGAAGATCATGAAATTCGTTCAAGAAAAGCCAAACGTATGATAATTTATACTGATAATGAGAATAATACCAAATTTTTGACTAATACGAATATTAGTAGTAATAGTGATGAAACAGAAGAGGTGTCTTTGATACGCTACTCGCAACAATCGGATTTTCGTAGGGATTTAATAAAAGGATCCATGCGTACTCAAAGACATAAAACAGTTACTTGGAAAATGTTTCAAGCAAATGTGCATTCCCCGCTTTTTTTTGATCGAATAGACAAAACATTTTTTTTTTCTTCTTTTGATATCTCTGAAATGATGAATCTCATTTTTAGGAATTCGGTCGAGAGAGAACCGGAATTGAAAATTTCCATTTCCCCAAAAAATAAAAAAAGAAACGAGAAGAAAAGAGAGGAAAATGAACGGATAGCAATATCAGAAAGTTGGGATAACATTATATTTGCTCAAGCAACAAGAGGTTTGATGTTAATAACCCAATCCTTTCTTAGAAAATACATTGTATTGCCTTCATTGATAATAGCTAAAAATATTGGTCGTATCTTATTATTCCAATCCCCCGAGTGGTATGAGGATTTGAAGGAATGGAATAGAGAAATGCATGTTAAATGCACCTATAATGGTGTTCAATTATCGGAAACAGAATTTCCAAAAGATTGGTTAACAGATGGTCTTCAGATAAAGATTCTATTTCCTTTCTTTCTTAAACCTTGGCGAAGATCTAAAAAACGATCTCATCATAGAGATCCAATGAAAAAAAAAGGAAAAAAACAAAATTTTAGTTTTTTAACAGTTTGGGGAATGGAAACAGAAGTTCCTTTTGGTTCTCCCCTAAAACGTCCTTCTTTTTTTGAACCCATTTATAAAGAACTCCAAAAAAAAATTATAAAAAAAATTAGAAAAGTAAAAAAGAATTTTTTTTTCGTTCTAAAAGTTTTTAAAGAAAAGAAAATATGGATCAAAATAGTTCTAGTTATAAAACAAAAAATGAAGGAAAAAGTAAACCCCATTTTCTTATTTGAATTGAGGAAGGTAAAAGTATATAAACCGAATGAAAATGTAAGAGATTCTAAAATAAATAATAATATTATTCGCGAATCAACCATTCGAATTCGATCCATGAATTGGGCAAATTACTCACTCATAGAAAAAAAAATAAAGTATCTTGCTGATAGGACAGTCACAATCAGGAATCAAATAGAACTAGAACGAATCACAAAAGACAAGAAAAAAATAGTTCTAACTTGTGATGATAAAAAATCGGAATCACAGAAACATATTTTGCAGATATTTAAAAGAAAAAAGATCCGATTTATACGTAAATTAAATTTTTTTATGAAATCATTCATTGAAAAAATATACATAGATATCTTTCTACGTATGATTACTATTTTTAGGATCAATGCACAATTTTTTTTTGAATCAACAAAAAAAATTATCACAAAATCGATTTACAACGATGAAACAAATCGAGAAGGAATTGATGAAACAGATCAAAATACAATGAACTTTATTTCGACTATAAAAAAATCGTTTTCTAATACGTTTTCTAATACTAATATCAGTAATAATAATTCAAATATTTATTATTATAATTATGATTTGTCCTCCTTGTGCCAAGCATATGTATTTTACAAATTATCACAAACCCAATTACTTAACAAGTATCACTTGAGATCTGTACTTCAATATCCCAGGACCCATTCTTTTATTAAGGATAAAATCAAGGATTATTGTATGACACGAGGAATATTTGATTCCAAATCAAAGCAAATTTATAAGTCTGGAAAAAATGAATGGAAAAACTGGTTAAAGGACCATTATCAATACAATTTATCTCAGACAAAATGGTCTCGATTAGTACCTCAAAAATGGCGAAATAGAATCAACCAACGCTCTACGATTCAAAATAAAAACTCAATGAAATTCGATTCACATAAAAAAGAAAAAGACCAATTAATTCATTACATGAAACAAAATTACTATGCGTTGGCAGTGGATTCATTGATGAGTAAAAAAGAAAAATTGAAAAAACACTACAGATATTATCTTTTATCACATAAATATATGAATTATGGGAATAGGAAGGACTCATATATTTATGAATCAACATTACAAGTAAAAGGAGACCAAGAAATTCCATACAATTTCAATACACTGAAACCCGAATCATTTTATGTATTGGTAAGTATAGCTATTAGTAATTATCTAGAAAAGGAATATATTATTCCTCCACATAAAAATCTGGATAGAAAATATTTTGATTGTAGAATTCTCCATATTTGTCTTAGAAAAAATATCGACGTTGAGACCTGGATCAATACGCATATCAGCACCAAAATTGAGAAAAATACTAAGACTGAAAACAAAATTATCAAAAAATTGAAAAAAAAAGATATTTTTTCTCTTACAATTCATCAAGGAATTAAACCATCCCATCAAAAAAAAAACTTTTTTGATTGGATGGGAATGAATCAAGAAAAGGTTTATTGTACCATATCAAATCTAGAACCCTGGTTCTTCCCAGAATTTGTGCCACTTTTTGATGCATATAAGATTAAACCATGGATCATACCAATCAAATTACTTCTTTTTCATTTTTATTTCTATGAAAATATTAGTCAAAATAAAAAAAAAAATCTTCAGATATCATCTAATCAAAAAGAATATCTTAAATTAGAAAATTCCAACCAAGAAAAAAACGAACAACAGGGACAAGAAAATCTTGGATCAGATCTACGAAAACAAAACAAAAAAAAATATATTGAAGACAATTACACGGAATCAGACATTAAAAAAGGTAAAAAGAAAAGACAATCCAAGAAAAAGAAGGAAGCAGAACTAGATTTTTTCCTGAAAAAATATTTCCTTTTTCAATTAAGATGGGATGACTCCTTGAATCAAAGAATGATCGATAATATCAAGGTATATTGTCTCCTACTTAGACTGATAAATCCAAGGAAAATTGCTATATCCTCGATTCGAAGAGGAGAAATAGATCTGGATATAATGCTAATTCAGAAAAATCTAGTTCTTTCAGAATTGATAAAAAAGGGAATATTGATTATCGAACCGATTCGTTTATCTATAAAAAGGGGTGGAAAATTTATTATATATCAAACCCTAGGTATTTCGTTGATCGATAAAATTAAGTACCAAACTAACAGAAAATGGATAAAAAAAAGATATGCTGATAAGAAGAATTTTGAGAAATCCGTTGCAAGACACGGCAATATGCTTGTGGATGGAGACAAAAGTAATTATGATTTCTTTGTTCCTGAAAATATTCTATCTCCTAGACGTCGTAGAGAATCGAGAATTCTAATTTGTTTTAATTCTCGTAATTGGAATTTTGTGGATAGAAATTTAGTATTTTGCAATGAAAACAACATAAGAAACTCTGGAAAATTTTTGAATGAGGACAAGCATTTTAATACTAATACAGATACAAATAAATTCATTAAATGCAAATTGTTTCTTTGTCCCAATTACCGATTAGAAGATTTAGCTTGTATGAATCGCTATTGGTTTAATACCAATAATGGCAATCGTTTCAGTATGTCAAGGATATATATGTATCCACGATTCAGAATTTGTTAATAGTATATTTCCTATTAATAGTATATTTCCTATATATCTGTGATATTTTTCGGTAGATAAAAGCCGAAAGATATACATATACGCTGTATTACATTCTGGTACATGACACGGATCTAATGGCGTATCAACTCAATTGGATCTAGGACGAAATCGGCAGAAGGCAGAATCTTTTTAGGTACAAAGAAACTATTCTCTTCCATGAATGTAGAAATGCATTTTCTCTTTCTTTTCTATCCAAATCAAATTTTCAATTTGATTTGGATAAAATAAAAAAATAGGAAAAAATCAAAATTTTTGTGTGTACTAGATTAAAATAACTGACATAAAGATTATTATTTTACTTTACCGAATCGATTCGGTAAAGTAAAATAAATACATGGAAAATAAAAAAAAGATAGAAAATTTTTTTTATGATCAAAAATTCATTCATCTCAGTTATTTCACAAGAAGAAAAGGAAGAAAACAAGGGTTCTGTTGAATTTCAAGTATTAAGTTTCACCAGTAAGATACGTAGACTTACTTCACATTTGGAATTGCACAAAAGAGATTTTTTATCCCAAAGAGGTCTACGAATAATTCTGGGAAAACGTCAACGGCTCCTGGCTTATTTGTCAAAGAAAAATAGAGTCCGTTATAAGAAATTAATGGATCAGTTGGATATTCGGGAGCCAAAAACTCGTTAATTTAATCGTTTGAATTTTTTTTATATTTTATTAGATTTTTAATTTTGATGAACCTCGTTTTGAGGAATTCGCGGAATAATGAATTAAGGAAGAAAAAATATGACTATACCGGCTACAAGAAAAGATCTCATGATAGTCAATATGGGCCCTCACCACCCATCAATGCATGGTGTTCTTCGACTGATCGTTACTCTCGATGGTGAAGATGTTATTGATTGTGAACCCATATTGGGATATTTACACAGAGGGATGGAAAAAATAGCAGAAAACCGAACAATTATACAATATCTTCCTTATGTAACACGTTGGGATTATTTAGCTACTATGTTCACAGAGGCAATAACGGTAAATGCACCAGAACAATTGGAAAATGTTCAAGTACCTCAGAGAGCCAGTTATATCAGAGTAATTATGCTGGAGCTGAGCCGTATAGCTTCTCATTTGTTATGGCTTGGACCTTTTATGGCAGATATCGGTGCGCAGACTCCCTTTTTCTATATTTTCAGAGAGAGAGAATTGTTATATGATTTATTCGAAGCCGCCACAGGTATGCGAATGATGCATAATTATTTCCGCATCGGAGGAGTAGCTGCTGATCTACCTCATGGCTGGATAGATAAATGTTTGGATTTCTGCGATTATTCTTTAACAGGAGTTGTTGAATATCAAAAACTTATTACACGGAATCCCATTTTTTTGGAACGAGTTGAAAGAGTGGGCATTATTGGTGGAGAGGAAGCAATAAATTGGGGTTTATCAGGACCAATGTTACGAGCTTCCGGAATCCAATGGGATCTTCGTAAGGTTGATCATTATGAGTGTTACAATGAATTCGATTGGGAAGTCCAATGGCAAAAAGAAGGAGATTCATTAGCTCGTTATTTAGTACGAATAGGTGAAATGGGGGAATCCATAAAAATTATTCAACAGGCTCTAGAAGGAATTCCTGGAGGTCCCTATGAGAATTTAGAAGTCCGACGCTTTGATAGAGCAAAAAATTCCGAATGGAATGATTTTGAATATAGATTTATTAGTAAAAAACCTTCACCCAATTTTGAATTGTCGAAACAAGAACTTTATGTCAGAGTAGAAGCTCCAAAAGGAGAATTAGGAATTTATTTGATAGGGGATAATAGCATTTTCCCCTGGAGATGGAAAATTCGTCCACCCGGTTTCATCAATTTGCAAATTCTTCCTCAGCTAGTTAAAAGAATGAAATTGGCTGATATCATGACGATACTAGGTAGTATAGATATCATTATGGGAGAAGTTGATCGTTGAAATGATAATTGATACGACAGAAGTACAAGCTATCAATTCTTTTTCTACATTGGAATCCATAAAAGAAATCTATGGACTCATATGGATGTTTGTATCCATTTTTACCCTTATATTTGGAATCATAATAGGGGTACTAGTAATTGTATGGTTAGAAAGAGAAATATCTGCAACGATACAACAACGTATTGGGCCTGAATATGCTGGTCCGTTGGGAATTCTTCAAGCTCTAGCAGATGGGACTAAATTACTTTTTAAGGAGGACCTACTCCCATCTAGAGGAGATATTCGCTTGTTTAGTGTCGGACCGTCTATAGCGGTCATATCAATTCTACTAAGTTATTTAGTAATTCCTTTTGGGTACCGCCTTGTTTTAGGCGATCTCAGTATAGGTGTTTTTTTATGGATCACCATTTCAAGTATTGCTCCTATTGGGCTTCTTATGTCAGGATATGGATCGAATAATAAATATTCTTTTTCAGGTGGTCTACGAGCTGCTGCTCAATCTATTAGTTATGAAATACCATTAACTCTATGTGTGTTATCAATATCTCTACGTGTGATTCGTTGGAACATGAACTTTTACCTCTTTCCTAGAAATAAATAAAGAAAAGAGGTTGAATGTATTGAATAGATATTTTTTTTATTCATCAATGAGTTAAACCAGATAGTTATATGAGTGAAACAAAAAAACAGCTTATAAATATAAATTTGCAGTAAGAAGAGAGAATCTCATTCCCTATGTACAAGAATGAAGTTAAAGTAAACATAAGCAGCGTAACCTGTTTACCCCAAGATTGAGATTCGTTGATTAGTCATCATATCTTGAAGCGGGTGCAAAAGATCAACTGTATGGAGTTTCCACTACTGCCTTGTATGTATTAACATACCGGGGATCAATCAAAAATCGGTGGACAGTTAGGAACACCAAGGTACACAAAGGATTAGTAATGGGGATAATGTAAGGTATCAAAAAAAGAGATATTTCTGCATAAAACGAATCATAATAAGGGCTTTAAGTTGGTAGAAATGATCAAGAAGTACCTCCCTACGATTCCGATCTCGAGTATGCTCCTATTCACCGATTAAAGAAATAACTATCAAGAACGAATTAATCCTTTATTTTCTTTTTCTAAATACCTTCTTCTGAGACAGAAGAACAGGAACAAAAGAAATGGAATGCAATAATCGAATGAATGAATAAAAATTTTTATAAAATAAAAAAAGATCTTTATTTATTCTTTCTTTCCTATATCCGTATTCATACATACGGAATTCTTATCATGATTCATGAACTAATGCTTATATATATATATTGATATATTGATAACGAATATTTTATTGAAAGATTAAGTTATTACCGAACAAAGAAAAATTATCATTATAAGGATGAGATCAATTCGAAAGCACTTTTTTCTTATTCTAGCGGACAGAATTCCATTGGTCTAATTTGGGACTCTCCGATGTATCTTTATTCGATCTATCCTCCAAAGAGGGCGAAAATACCGAACCAGTCCTTACATTTATTTGTGGCCATAGAGGAGCCGTATGAAGCTGAAGTTTCATGTACGGTTTTGTAATAGCGATGGGAACAGTGATGTTATTATCGACTATGATTATCTAATAGTTCAAGTACAGTTGATATAGTTGAAGCACAGTCAAAATATGGTTTTTGGGGGTGGAATCTGTGGCGTCAACCTATAGGGTTTATTGTTTTTCTAATTTCTTCTCTAGCCGAATGTGAGAGATTGCCATTTGATTTACCGGAAGCAGAGGAGGAATTAGTAGCAGGTTATCAAACCGAATATTCAGGTATCAAATTTGGTTTATTTTATATTGCTTCTTACCTAAATCTATTACTTTCTTCATTATTTGTAACAGTTCTTTACTTAGGGGGGTGGAATTTTTCTATTCCGTACATATCTATTCCTGAACTTTTCGGAATAAATAAAATGGCCGGAGTTTTTGGAATGACAATTGGTATCTTTATTACATTAGCTAAAGCTTATTTGTTTCTGTTCATTCCTATCACAACAAGATGGACTTTGCCTAGGATAAGAATGGACCAACTATTAAATCTTGGATGGAAATTTCTTTTACCCATTTCTTTAGGTAATCTATTATTGACAACTTCTTCCCAACTTGTTTCACTATAAATAAGAAAATACGATAACGATATTCCAGATTCATAACCTCTTTCAAACAAGAGAAAGAAACATTAATTTATTCCTGGATATTTACAATATGTTCTCTATGGTGACTGGGTTCATGAATTATAGTCAACAAACAATACGAGCTGCAAGGTATATTGGTCAAAGTTTCGTAATTACCTTATCCCACACAAATCGTTTACCTATAACTATTCAATATCCTTATGAAAAATCGATCACATCAGAACGTTTCCGTGGTCGAATCCACTTTGAATTTGATAAATGTATTGCTTGTGAAGTATGTGTTCGTGTATGCCCGATAGATCTACCCGTTGTTGATTGGAGATTTGAAAGAGATATTAAAAAAAAACAATTGCTTAATTACAGTATTGATTTTGGGGTCTGTATATTTTGTGGTAATTGTGTCGAGTATTGTCCAACAAACTGTTTATCAATGACTGAAGAATATGAACTTTCTACTTCTGATCGTCACGAATTGAATTATAATCAAATTGCTTTGGGTCGGTTACCAATGTCAATAATTGGAGATTACACAATTCAAACAGTTATGAATTCGACTCAAATCAAAATAGACAAAGATAAACCCTTTGATTCAAGAACGATTACCAATTACTAAGATTTTGTTTTGATATAAAAGACCCAAGCTTTTTTATTTTGTTTGGTCAGTAACTACAAATAATAACTAATAATTATTGATTGTTGAGAACTATTCTTTGATTTAAACTGAGAATATATTTTATTTTTCGTGATGATTTCGAAATATACAATCCCCATTACTCTTTTCTCGATAATTTTATCTATATCTACATTAATCCATATAAAAAAAAGTTTTAATTCAATTAGGAATGTATCTCATATACAAGAAAAAAAAGGGGTTACCCCTTTTCCTTTCCTGGACCATTCAGTAAGGTCATGAAATATTTCGACTTATTTATTAATTTCTCATTTTAATAATGGATTTACCTGGACCAATACATGATATTCTTGTAGTATTTTTTGGATCAGTTCTTGTATTAGGAGGTCTGGGAGTAGTATTACTTACCAATCCCATTTTTTCTGCCTTTTCGTTGGGATTGGTTCTTGTTTGTATATCCTTATTCTATATTCTATCGAATTCCTATTTTGTAGCTGCCGCACAGCTCCTTATTTATGTTGGAGCCATAAATGTCTTAATCATATTTGCTGTAATGTTCATGAATGGTTCAGAATATTCCAATGATTCCTATTTTTGGACCATTGGAGATGGGGTCACTTCACTGGTTTGTACAAGTATTCTTTTTTCACTAATTACTATTATCCCAGATACGTCATGGTACGGAATTTTTTGGACTACAAGATCAAGCCAGATTATAGAACAGGACCTAATAAGTAACATTCAACAAATTGGGATTCATTTATCAACAGATTTTTATCTTCCGTTTGAACTCATTTCCATAATTCTTTTAGTTTCCTTGATAGGTGCAATTACTATGGCTCGTCAATAATAAATACTTAGATTAGAATTAAATTCTAAGATTTATAAATTATAAATCTTACTTATAATTTATAAATTCTAAATAAATAAAATAAATGGAAAGGTTTAAGGTTTTTATAAGGTTTTTAATTAAACCCATCTATTGCCAATACCTTCTTTTATTCTGTAATCGTTCTATTCTAATCAATCGAATCGGTTGAATTGTTGTTCATATTGAAATGAATCGAGATTGATAAGGAGTTAGTCAATGATGTTCGAGCATGTACTTTTTTTGAGTGTCTATTTATTCTCTATCGGTATCTATGGATTGATCACAAGTCGAAAGATGGTTAGAGCACTTATGTGTCTTGAGCTTATACTCAATTCGGTTAATATCAATCTCGTAACATTTTCTGATATATTTGATAGTCGCCAATTAAAAGGCGACATTTTCTCAATCTTTGTTATAGCTGTTGCGGCTGCTGAAGCAGCTATTGGGCTAGCTATTGTTTCATCAATCCATCGTAACAGAAAATCAACTCGTATCAATCAATCGAATTTGTTGAATAATTAGTTATGATCATAAGATACATAATATCACATAGAATATTAATCTATTAGATATTCTATTATATTAAATATTTTATTAAAATTAATAAAATTAAATATTTTATTAAATATCTAATAATATAATATTGAAATATTGACCCATTTGTTGGTCAATTTGAATTCACATGTGCAACTCACATGATCATGGTTGTTGAAAGAGAAATCAAAGTCTCTTGGACTTTTCTCATGAACAGATTTAGAAATATATTGATTCTTAAAATTTTGATAAACCACTGCTTCGTCTGGTGTCTACAATATAAATGTATGATTCATTTACTACTAATTTTATTTTACCAGATCGAAAATTTTTATGCTCAAAACTGGAATTTATAGATCCAATGTCACATTCAGTAAAAATTTATGATACATGTATAGGGTGTACTCAATGTGTACGAGCCTGCCCCACAGATGTATTGGAAATGATACCTTGGGACGGATGTAAAGCTAAGCAAATTGCTTCCGCACCAAGAACCGAGGACTGTGTAGGTTGTAAGAGATGTGAATCCGCCTGCCCAACAGATTTTTTGAGTGTCCGTGTTTATTTATGGCATGAAACAACTCGCAGCATGGGTCTATCTTATTGATACGTTACAAAAAACTCCACTTGAATCATTTGATTCCTCTTTACCGACAAAAGCCCGTACTCGATAAAATTTATTATTTCGAGCACGGGTTTTTCTGGTCAAAACATATCTTGTCTTTATCACGAGTTATTTTCCTTGGTTAACAATACTTGTTGTTTTGCCGATATTTGCGGGTTCCTCAATTTTCTTTTTTCCTCATAGAGGAAATAAGATGTTTAGATGGTATACGATTTGTATATGTTTATTAGAACTCCTTCTAGCAACCTATGCATTCTGTTATCATTTCCAATTGGACGATCCATTAATCCAATTGGAGGAAGATTATAAATGGATAGATATTTTTGATTTTCACTGGAGACTGGGAATCGATGGACTTTCCATAGGACCCATTTTACTGACAGGATTTATCACTACTTTAGCTACTTTAGCGGCTTGGCCAGTTACGCGAAATTCACGATTGTTCTATTTCCTGATGTTAGCAATGTACAGTGGTCAAATAGGATCATTTTCTTCTCGAGACCTTTTACTTTTTTTCATCATGTGGGAGTTAGAATTAATTCCTGTTTACTTACTTTTATCCATGTGGGGAGGAAAAAAACGTCTCTACTCGGCTACAAAGTTTATTTTGTACACAGCAGGGGGTTCTATTTTTCTCTTAATAGGAGTTCTAGGTATGGGTTTATATGGTTCCAATGAACCAACATTAGATTTTGAAAGATTAACTAATCAATCATATCCTGTGGCATTGGAAATAATATTATATTTTGGTTTCTTTATTGCTTATGCTGTCAAATCGCCGATTATACCCCTGCATACATGGTTACCAAATACCCATGGAGAAGCACATTACAGTACATGTATGCTTCTAGCTGGAATCTTATTAAAAATGGGAGCATATGGATTGATTCGGATCAATATGGAATTATTACCCCACGCTCATTCTATATTTTCCCCCTGGTTGGTAATAGTTGGAACGATGCAAATAATCTATGCAGCTTTAATTTCTCTCGGTCAACGCAATTTTAAAAAGAGAATAGCCTATTCCTCTGTATCTCACATGGGTTTTATAATTATAGGAATTGGTTCTATAACCAACATGGGACTCAATGGAGCCATTTTACAAATACTCTCTCATGGATTTATTGGTGCTGCACTTTTTTTCTTGGCGGGAACGAGTTGTGATAGAATACGTCTTGTTTATCTCGACGAAATGGGAGGGATATCTATCACAATGCCAAAAATATTTACCATGTTCAGTAGTTTCTCGATGGCTTCTCTTGCATTGCCAGGGATGAGTGGTTTTGTTGCGGAATCAGTAGTATTTTTTGGAATAATTACTAGTCCAAAATATCTTTTAATGCCAAAAATACTAATTACTTTTGTAATGGCAATTGGAGTGATATTAACTCCTATTTATTTGTTATCTATGTCACGTCAGATGTTCTATGGATACAAGCTATTCAATGTTCCACACTCTAATTTTTTAGATTCTGGACCACGAGAACTATTTGTTTCAATTTGTATCTTTCTACCCGTAATAGGGATTGGTATTTATCCTGATTTCGTTCTCTCGTTATCAGTTGACAGGGTACAAGCTATCCTATCTAATTACTTTTATAGATAGTGTTTCATTAATGAGACAAAAAGTCTTATAATTCTTTAATTTTAAGATTTTTTTTTTAAATCGTTCGCTGTACAATGCAAAAAAATAAAGTGAATTAGAATTGTAATGAGATGCATTTCGAGTTTTTGTTTTGACAACCTGTCAAAACAAAAACTCGAACAAGCAAACTTTCGTTATATATGGGACGATATTCTTATGTATTTTTCATGTAGCTTATTCAATTAGATGTTAATGTGAATGAACCATAACTATGTAAACCTATTCCTAATAGATTGACCCCAAAATAGCATATCCAAATTATAAAAAATCCTATAGAAGCTATAAGTGCCGAATTCGTACCCTGTAAACTTTGATTTTTTCTAGTATGTGAATAAATCGCGAATATGGTCCAAGTAATAAATGCCCAAGTTTCCTTCGGGTCCCAACTCCAATAAGATCCCCATGCTTCATTAGCCCATACTGCTCCACAAAGAATGCCTATGGTTAAAAAGGTAAACCCTAAACTAATCATACGATAACTCCAATAATCCAAACGCTGAGTCAATTGATATTTGTAATAATTTCGAAATGAAAGAAAAGAAGTGTTTTTAAAAACGCTTCTTCTTTTTTCATTCAAGTATTTAATCTTACCAAAGAAAAATGATCTAATTAAGAAATTATTGCTTTTACAAAAAAAATTGATGTTGTTTCGAAATGTAATGACTAGAAGAGCGATTGATAATAACGATCCGCATAAAAGAGCTGCATAGCTCAATAACATCATACTTACGTGCATCATTAACCACTGAGATTGTAGAGCAGGTACTAATATTGCGGATTGATGCATTTCAGTTGAAAGACCCGACGTAGCGAAGCCTTGAGTAAAAATAGTACTTGGGGTAGTTATTGTGCTTAAATCATTTTTATTGTTCAATTTCTTGGAAATTATATGAATAATAAAGAAACTACATGAAAGGAAGATTAATGACTCGTATAAATTACTTAACGGAAAATGTCCCGAAGAAATCCAACGAGAAACTAATACTCCTGTTATAGAGAAAAAGGTAGCTATCATCCCTTTTTCCGATGAATCACGTAATCCTACGATTTCGTAGACTAATAAGTTCATGAAATGAATCGTAATCACAATTGAAATGATCGAAAAAGAGATATGAGTTAATATATGTTCTAAAGTCACAAATATCATAAAAAAAGTGTCCCATTACAGAATTGAAATCGGAAATTGAATACATTATAGGATACATTGTGTCTCTTTTATAGGATAGGATGCCGCCACTCGGACTCGAACCGAGATGCTCTAGCACTGCTTCCTAAGAGCAGCGTGTCTACCGATTTCACCATGGCGGCTTACTTGAAATAATAATATTCATTTCATGTTGAATCGTCAAGAATCAAGGATTCAATATAGTTTAGGAAACATTAGAATCGATGAAAAAAGACTCGTTTAAATTCATATTTGAATCTTCAATAAAATAATCCTTAGTTAGTATCGTCCTAGGTCCGGTTTTTACAATCAACTTTCACGTACTTACTATAAACTAAGTTCCCCCGATACAGTTGAAATTTCGAGAATTTTTCTAACGATTCCGATACTTTAGTATTGTTAAGTATTAATACTCTTCATTGTGTATATGTATATAATATAAATAATAAGGTAACATTTACCAAACCAATTAAGTTTTAGACTAGGCATATAACAAAATAAAAGAGTTTAAATTTCTATGGCAATTGTACTTTTCACAATAGAAAATCTTAATCCTATTTTTCTATTGTGAAAAAAGTTAATGGATAGGGAAAAAATACTATTCTTAATAAGAACCCAATATACGGAAAACTCTTATTCTACATACCACAGCAGCTAGTTCTAACTAATATTGAGTAGTTCAATACATTAATTAATGTGAATCGTTCATCTTAAAAAGATTTTCAGTTCTTCGGGCTATGTCAATTCCAATTATCCCAAGACTTTATTATTTTTTTGTCGCACAAAAAAACTTTTTGAATGTCCGGTAGAAACCGATTTCGCTAAAGAAAAAGATTTTACTGCAGTTAAATATCCTTTTTTCTTCCAAATATTCCTACGAATATGTTTTTTTGACATAGAAATACATTTTTTTTGAACTGCCATTTTTATTTTTAACATTTAACATAAAATAACAAATAATATATATATATATAATTTATTATATTTTATATATTTTATTTTATATTATATATATATATATAATTTATTATAATTATAATTTTATATATATTTATTATAATTTTATATTTTTTTATTTTTTTTTATTATTATTGTTTATTGTTCTTTTCGAAATAGATAAGAATTGGTGAATCGGAAACAATTATTAATTATAAAAAAAATCTCAATTTGTTTGTTTTCTTATGGAACATACATATCAATATGCATGGATAATACCTTTTCTTCCACTTACAGTTACTATGTCAATAGGATTTGGACTTATACTTATTCCGACAGCAACAAGAAATATTCGTCGTATATGGGTTTTTCCTAGTATTTTTCTGTTAAGTATAGCTATGGGATTTTCGGCCAATCTATCTATTCAACAAATAAATGGAAGTTTTATTTATCAATATCTATGGTCTTGGACCATAGATATTGATTTTTCCTTAGAGTTTGGATATTTGATCGATCCACTTACTTCTATTATGTCAATACTAATTACTACTGTTGGAGTCATGATTCTTATTTATAGTGACAATTATATGTCTCACGACCAAGGATATTTGAGATTTTTTGCTTATATGAGTTTTTCCAATACTTCCATGTTGGGATTAGTTACTAGTTCTAATTTGATACAAATTCATATTTTTTGGGAACTAGTGGGAATGTGTTCATATTTATTAATAGGGTTTTGGTTCACACGACCAATTGCCGCAAGTGCTTGTCAAAAAGCTTTTGTAACTAATCGTGTAGGAGATTTTGGTTTATTATTAGGAATCTTAGGTCTTTATTGGATAACAGGTAGTTTGGAATTTCGGGATTTGTTCAAAATAGCTAATAACTTGATCCATAATAATGGGGTCAGCTCCTTATTTGCTACTTTGTGTGCCTCTTTATTATTTGTCGGTGCAGTTGCTAAATCTGCACAATTCCCCCTTCACGTATGGTTACCTGATGCCATGGAAGGACCTACTCCTATCTCGGCCCTTATACACGCTGCTACTATGGTAGCAGCAGGAATTTTTCTTGTAGCTCGGCTTATTCCTCTTTTTATAGACATACCTTATATAATGAATTTCATTTCCTTAATGGGTATAATAACAGTACTATTAGGAGCTACTTTTTCTCTTGCTCAAAGAGACATTAAAAGAAGTTTAGCCTATTCTACAATGTCTCAATTAGGTTATATTATGTTAGCTCTAGGTATAGGTTCTTATCGAGCGGCTTTATTCCATTTGATCACTCATGCCTATTCTAAAGCTTTATTGTTTTTGGGATCTGGATCTATTATTCATTCAATGGAACCTATTGTTGGATATTCACCAGAAAAAAGTCAGAATATGGTTCTTATGGGTGGTTTAACAAGATATGTTCCAATTACAAGAACTACTTTTTTATTAGGTACACTTTCTCTTTGTGGTATTCCACCTCTTGCTTGTTTTTGGTCCAAAGATGAAATTCTTAATGATAGTTGGTTATATTCACCAATTTTTGCAATAATACCTTGTTTCACAATAGGATTAACCGCATTTTATATGTTTCGGGTATATTTACTTACCTTTGATGGGTATTTGCGCGTTTATTTTCAAAATCACAGTAGCACTAAAAATAATTTGTTCTATTCAATATCTCTATGGGGAAAAGAAGCACCAAAAACAGTCAATAAAAATTTACTTTTATCAACAATGAATAATAAGGTTTACTTTTTTTCAAAAGATACATATAAAATTATTGATAATGATAAGATACGATACTTTAGTACTTACTTTGGAAATAAATATACTTCCATGTATCCTCATGAATCAGACAATACTATGTTATTTCCTCTGCTTGTATTGGTACTATTTACTTTGTTCGTTGGATCAATAGGAATTTCTTTTGATCAAGGAGTAATGGATTTTGATATATTATCGAAATGGTTAACCCCATCCCAAAATCTTTTCCATCCAAATTCGAATTATTCTGTGAATTGGTATGAATTTTTTACAAATTCCATTTTTTCAGTAAGTATAGCCATTTTTGGATTATTCATAGCATATATTTTATATGGGTCTGTTTATTCATTTTTCCAGAATTTGGACTTAATCAATTCGTTTGTAAAAGGGAGCCCTAAGAGAATTATCTTGGACCAAATAAAAAGTTTTATATACAATTGGTCATATAATCGTGGTTACATAGATATTTTTTATGCTAGGGTTTTAGCCATGGGTATAAGAGGATTAACCGAACTAACTCAGTTTTTTGATAAACATATAATTGATGGAATTACAAATGGAGTTGGCCTTACAAGTTCACTTATAGGTGAAGGTATAAGATATATGGGGGGGGGGCGAATCTCGTCTTATTTATTTTTATATTTTTTTTATGTATCAATATTTTTAGTATTTTTTTTGTTCATTGGTAT